TACGAGTTGTCTCATGCCATAAATAAACCCGGACACTCAAGAAATCCGTTGGACAAGCAGATTCACATCTCTTACAACCTACACAGTCCTCTGTTCTTGGAGCAGGAGCAATTTGCTTAGCTTTACATCCGTCCCAAGGTATCATTTCCAATACATCTGTGGGGCAGGCTCGTACACATTGAGTACACCCTATACATGTATCATAAATCTTTACTGAATGTGACATTGGATCTATCAATTTTTTGAACGTTATCAATTTTCGATCTGGTAAAATCAGTAGTAACTGAATCATATATTGTAGACACCAGACGAATCAGTGGTTTACCAGAATTTTTTTTTAATTGAATAATCAATCTACTTCTGGATCTGGTCATGAGAATGAGAGAGGTCCAAGATACTTTGATTTATTACGTTTCAGCAAACATGGTCATACGAGTTATACACGACACGCTAATTCTAATTGGTAAATATTCTATATATCTGTCTTTATTTATATCATTACGACTATTTATTCAACAAATTCGATTGATTGATACGAGTTGATTTTCTGTTACGATAGATCGACGAAACAATAGCTGGCCCAATAGCTGCTTCAGCGGCTGCAATAGCTATAACAAAGATCGAGAAAATGTCTCCTTTTAATTGTCGACTATCAAATAAATCAGAAAATGTTACGAGATTTAGATTAACCGCATTCAGTATAAGCTCAAGACACATAAGTGCTCTAACCATGTTTCGGCTTGTGATCAATCCATAAATACCGATAGAAAATAAATAGGCACTCAAAATAAGTACATGCTCGGTCATCATTGACCAACTCCTCATCAATTGAGATTGATTTCAATATGAACAACAATACAATTTAACCGATTTGATTGACTAGAATATAACAAGTACGGAAAAAAGGAAGGTATTAGTAATGGATCGAACTCAAACCCATTCAATTTAATATATGAACAATAGAATATAAAAATGGAACTGAAGGGAAATTGATGTCATAATAATAACACAGAACAAAACACGGCCTTATTTATTTTATTTTATTTTGGATTTCTAATTCTAAGTATTTATTACTGACGAGCCATAGCAATTGCACCTATCAAAGCAACTAAAAGAATTATAGAAATGAGTTCAAATGGAAGATAAAAATCTGTTGATAAATGAATTCCAATTTGTTGAACGTTACTTGTCAGGTCCTGCTCTATAATCTGGTTTGATCTTGTAGTCCAAATAATCCCGTACCATGACGTATCTGAGATAGTAGTAATTAGTGAAAAAAGAATACTTGTACAAACCAGTGAAGTAACTCCATCTCCAACTGTCCAAAGATATAAATCCTTGTAATATTCTGAACCATTCATGAACATCACAGCAAATACGATTAAGACATTTATGGCTCCCACGTAAATAAGGAGCTGTGCAGCAGCTACAAAATAGGAGTTAGATGGAATATGGAATAAGGATATACAAACAAGAACCAATCCTAATGAAAAGGCAGAATAAATTGGATTGGTAAGTAATACCACCCCTAGGCCTCCTAATATAAGACCTGATCCTAGAAATACTAAAAGAATATCATGTATTGATCCAGGTAAATCCATTATGTGTAAAATAAGAGATAAATAAGTTGAAATATTTCATTTTCATGACCTTACTGACCGGGCCAGGAAAAAAGAGGTTACCCTATCTTTCTTTTTTTTTTTTCTTGTATATGCCTAATTGAATTGAATCTTAATGTGGTGTGGATTGATGTAGATACAGTTATTGGACCAATCCCGCTTTTGTATCCGAAAGAGTAGTTGAAATTTGATATTTCGAAATCATCACGGATATATGAATCTATTCTAAATTCAAATCAAGCCGTGATTCTCACCAATCAATAGTTATGTTTTGTAGTTACTAACCAACCAAAATGAAATAAACTTCGCTTCTTTAGATCAAAACGGAATCTTAGTAATTGGTAATCGTTCTTGAATCAAGGGGGTTATCCGTGGCTATTTTTATTTGAGTCGAATTCAGAATTGTTCGAATTGTGTAATCTCCAATTACTGACATTGGTAACCGACCCAAAGCAATTTGATTATAATTCAATTCGTGACGATTGTAAGTAGAAAGTTCATATTCTTCAGTCATTGATAAACAGTTTGTTGGACAATACTCGACGCAGTTACCACAAAATATACAGATTCCGAAATCAATACTATAATTAAGCAATCGTTTCTTTCTAATATCTGTTTCCAATCTCCAATCAACAACGGGTAGATCTATGGGGCATACACGAACACATACTTCACAAGCAATGCATTTATCAAATTCAAAGTGGATTCGACCGCGGAAACGCTCTGATGTGATCGATTTTTCATAAGGATATTGAATAGTTACAGGTAAACGATTCGCGTGAGATAAGGTAATCATGAAACTTTGACCAATGTACCTTGCAGCTCGTACTGTTTGTTGACCATAATTCATGAACCCGGTCACCATAGGGAACATATCGTGG